CCTTATCGAGCATCTTATCCCATTTTGAAATTGATTTATTCCGCAGCAGCAAATGCTAAAGAAAATCAAGGTTTCGAAAAAGAGGATTTAATTGTTTGGAAAGTTGAAGTCAACAAAGGAACTACCAGGAAAAAATTAAAACCTGGAGCGCGAGGACGTAGTTATCTGATAAAAAAACCCACTTGTCATATTACTATCACATTGAAAGATATATCCTACTATAAAGAAATATCTCAAACATTAGAAAAGTATTTACTTAGTGATTTTCGTTTCCAATTTGAAATCTAGTCTAGTGGAGTAATATGGGACAAAAAGTAAATCCACTTGGTTTCAGACTTGGGACAAGACAAAATCATTATTCCATACAAAATCATTATTCCATTTGGTTTGCACAACCAAAAAATTATTTAAAAGGTCTACAAGAAGATAAAAGAATACGGGATTGTATCAAGAATTTGATTAAAAAAAAAAGGAAAACACCTTCGGGTGTCGAGGGAATTTCGCGTATAGAAATTCAAAAAAGCATGAAAGTAATCCAGATCATAATCTATATGGGATTCCCCAAGTTATTAATAGAAAATAAAGCATGCATAACCAAAGAACTACAAATGAATGTACAAAAAGAATTGAATTCTGTGAAGCGAAAGCTCAAGATTACTATTACAAGAATTAGAAACCCTTACACACACCCTAAGATTCTTGCAGAATTTATAGCGGGACAATTACAAAATCGAGTTTCGTTTCGAAAAGCAATGAAAAAGGCTATTGAACTATCGGAAGAGCCTTATACAAAAGGAATTCAAATACAAATTGCAGGACGTATCGACGGAAAAGAAATTGCACGTATCGAATGGATGAGAGAAGGTAGAGTTCCCTTACAAACAATTCGTGCTAAAATAGATTATTGCGCCTATACCGTTCAAACAATATACGGGGTTTTAGGTATCAAAATTTGGATATTTATAGACGGGGATTACTAAGCCTTTACTTGTCTTTCCATTCTGTTCTATTTGATTGATGATGAAAGAAAAAATGAGTTTCTCATTTTTATATGATATTCTTTTTTTTTTTATATATGATATATATCATATTCTTTTTTTTATATGATATTATATGGTTGATCAAACCAAAAATGATCAATTCGAATTCGATTTCTAGAATCTAATTCTCAATTTCTATAAGGTTGAATAAAAAATCGACCCCTTTGTTTTGATAGAATTGCTATGCTTAGTGTGTGACTCGTTGGTTTTTATTAGGATTAAGCTAAAAAACTAACAACCCATAGTCTGAACTAATAACTATACAACTAAAACAACTAAAGATAAAGAACTAATAAGCAACCCAGCGCTTCGAGTTATCTGTATCCAAAAAGCAGTCAAGATATGATATATAGGTCCTATCATTGTAGCAACTGAGCTCGTTTTTTTTGGCATAAACAAAAGAAAAAAATCCCATTCTGAATTGGAAAGTCAAATAGAGAGGGGATGTGGATAAAGAGAAAGATGAGAGAAAGATAGAAAATCTATCAATGATATATGATTCCAATATGTAAGGTCTATGGATCATCTTATAAAATGTAATAAAGCATCAATACGAATTGAGCTATCATTATATGAATCTGTTCATAGCACAAACAATTAAGAGCCTCGAGCCAATAAAGACTAAGAAGGTTGACTCCAAAACAAATTTCAAAAAGAGCTCCGTTGTCAAATTTAGGCCTAACCATTAATCAAGAAGCGGTGGGAACGATGGAACCTGTGAATATAGAAGATTCATTTGAAACTGAATCTATATAATTCTAATTCATTGGGGGGATGGCGGAATAAACCAGATACCGGCTCATCTCTGATCTATTCTGAGAAGTCATGAACTAACCCTACAACTGAAATGAAAGAGATATTGAAAGAGTAAATATTCGCCCGCGACCGTTTTTTTCGAAAGTGGAGGCGATCCAATTGATACGATAAAAGACAAAACAAAATAACGATTTTTAGAACTTCTAAAATTAGAAACATAGAACATATATATATGTTTATTGATTAATGTTTCTTTATTACAAATATTACAAATACGAGTTTGTAATATTTGTAACAAATTAGATGAATCTCAAAAAAATCTTGTCTTGATTAAATACATGTCTCTCTGAATTCGAATTTGACAAAAAATTCATTTCATTATTTGTATTTGATTAGTTGAATTGAATTTTTTCATTCGCGAGGAGCCGGATGAGAAGAAACTCTCATGTCCGGTTCTGTAATAGAGATGGAATTGAAAAAGAACCATCAACTAGAACCCCAAAAGAACCCGATTCCGTAAACAACATAGAGGAAGAATGAAGGGAATGTCTTGTCGAGGTAACCATATTTGTTTTGGTCGGTATGCTCTTCAAGCACTTGAACCCGCTTGGATCACATCTAGACAAATAGAAGCAGGGCGCCGGGCAATGGGACGAAATGTTCGTCGTGGTGGAAAGGTATGGATACGTATATTTCCAGACAAACCAGTTACAATAAGGTCTGCAGAAACACGTATGGGTTCGGGGAAAGGATCCCCCGAATATTGGGTAGCTGTTGTCAAAGCAGGTCGAATACTTTACGAAATAAGCGGAGTAGCAGAAAAAGTCGCCAGAAAGTCTATCTCACTAGCGGCATCCAAAATGCCTATAAAAACTCAATTTATTATTTCAGGATAGAAACGTCAAACTAAAACCAATTGATTTTGGGTATAAAAAAACCACCTTTTTTTTTGTTTTGGACAAACAATATTTCTTTTTTTTTTTTTTTCACCCTTTGTTTGCATTGAAAAAACCAAAACTGATATGATTCAACCTCAGACCCATTTGAATGTAGCAGACAACAGCGGGGCTCGAGAATTGATGTGTATTCGAATCATAGGAGCTAGCAATCGTCGTTATGGGCATATTGGTGACATTATTGTTGCTGTGATAAAAAAAGCAATACCAAATATGCCCTTAGAAAGATCAGAAGTGATCAGAGCTGTAATTGTACGTACCCGCAAAGAACTTAAACGCGACAACGGCATGATAATACGATATAATGACAATGCTGCAGTTATTATTGATCAAAAAAGAAATCCGAAAGGAAGTCGAGTTTTTGGTGCAATCGCCCAAGAGTTGAGACAGTTAAACTTTACTAAAATCATTTCATTAGCTCCCGAAATATTATAAACCATGAGAATGAATAGTCGAATATTGCTTTTTAGTAGATTGTGAATCACGTATATGCCTTTCCTTTTTCATTTTATAAATTCTCAAAAATCAAAGAATAAAAAAACTAACAAAAGCATGTTGATTATATCAAAATTCGGAAGCACCGCTAATTTTAGTTCATCATGAGTAGGGACACCTTTGCTGATATAATAACCTCTATACGAAATGCTGACATGAATCGAAAGGGAAGAGTTCGAATAAGATCTACTAAAATCACGGAAACCTTTGTTACAATACTTTTACGAGAAGGTTTTCTCGAAAACGTGAGGAAGCATCAGGAAAGAAACAAATTTTTTTTGGTTTCAACTCTACGACATAGAAGGAAAGGGTCAAAATTTTTGAATTTAAAGCAGGTCAGTCGCGCCGGTCTAGGAATCTATTCTAACTATCAACGACTTCCGAGAATTTTAGGTGGAATGGGAATTGCAATCCTTTCTACTTCTCAAGGTATAATGACAGACCGCGAAGCTCGACTTAAAAGAATTGGAGGAGAAATTTTATGTTATATATGGTAATCCCTCTAATGAATATGCAAATTCGATCCAAAACTTGCCATTTTTCAAAAAAGCGAAAGGAAATTCTAATATCTCTCTCCTCCATTACTCCATTAGTTGAGATTTTAAATAAAAGGATTTTTGCATGAAAGAAGAAGAAAAAACGGTTCATGAGGGTTTAATTATTGAAGCATTTCCTAATGCTATGTTCCGGGTTCTTTTAGATAATGAGGATCTCATTCTAGCTTATGTTTCGGGAAAGATGCGACGTGGTTTGATACGAGTCCTACTGGGGGATAGAGTTAAAGTTGAAGTAAGCCGCTATGATTCAACCAGAGGACGTATAATTTATAGACTCCCTGACAAGGATTCAAGCGATTAAGTAGTCTTTCAACTTCCACATCCCAGTCAACTATCAAGAAAGCTATTTTCTTTCAAGAAAAAGATTCCGAATTAAAGTAAGGAATGACAAGTATGAAAAAAGGGGCCTCTGTTCGTAAAATTTGCAATAAATGTCTACTGATTCGTAGGCGGGGACGAGTTAGAGTAATTTGTTCCAACCTGAAACATAAACAACGACAAGGATAATCATTCTACTAAAAAGAACTTTCGAATGGGCTCGATGTAAAAAAAAAATATACAAATAAAGAAAAAAGAAAGGATTTGTTTTGACATGAAATGGATATCTCCATATATTTCGATTTCGGACTCATATTTATGAGATGATAAAATATGGCAAAACGCGTACGAATAGTTAGTTCAATCAGTCATCTTCGTAGAAAATCGCGGCGTAAGAGTCCACGTAAAATACCAAGAGGAGTTATTTATGTTCAAGCCGGCTTTAACAATACCATTGTGACTGTTACAGATGTAAGAGGTCAGGTGGTTTCTTGGGCCTCCGCCGGTACTTGCGGGTTCAAAAGTGCAAAAAGAAGAGGAACACCATTTGCTGGGCAAACCACAGCAGGAAATGCTATTTATAACGTAGGTATGCAACGAGCAGAAGTCAGGATAAAAGGTCCCGGTCTCGGAAGGGATGGAGCATTACGAGCTATTCGTAGAAGTGGTATACGATTCCGTTTCATACGGGATGTAACCCCCATGCCGCATAATGGCTGTAGACCTCCTAAAAAAAGACGTGTGTAGAAATATGCATAGAATGGATTTCAAGAGAAATAAATAATTCAAAAATCTGATCTAGTAACGATAATAACTATGGTTCGAGAGAAAATAAGAGTATCTACTCGGACACTGCAGTGGAAGTGTGTTGAATCAAG